TCAAAAAAATCTTTTGAAATGGTTTAAGTAGTATAAATGAAATAATCAAATGATATCTGAATGAAAACCTAAGTCTAGCGTAAGCTACACGAAATCATAGTCGAAAAGAAGAGACTGAAATAAGTAAGTTATGAGGGTTTAGAATAAAACTAGATAGTTAGAAAGAAATTGTATTCCTTCATTTTTATTCTATGTTTTATTACTTCACTTACACTTCAAAAAATACAAAGTGAATGTAATGAACTAGATAAAGAATTTCAAAAAAATCTTTTGAAATGTAATAACTAGTTAAGAATTCTTATTGATTTTTTTCTTCTTTTTCGATTCAAAAACCGAAAATAGGAAAGAAAGTTAAGTTAAACCAATCAAAAGATATAAAGTAAACCAATCAAAAGATATAAAGGATTCCACCTCTTCTAGAGATTCTTTATTCTATTCCACCTTTTCTAGAGAATAGAACTTAAAGAAAAAGATATAAAGGAGGTTCATGGCTTACAATAAAGATGTAAGAGTCAGAACTTTTACAGAATGCACTAGTTGTCGTGTAAAAATCAGAGTTCTTTTAATTCTTTTGAAAAAAATCATACTACTATTGAAAACTATATCTGGATATTATGTTCTGGCTTTACTACGACGTATAAAAAAAAAGTGAGATACTTCCTTCAAATGATCAATCGATGATCCTTATCCATCAGAGGAGTTGGACCCATGGTATTCATTCCCATTTTCGGAATCCGAGTGGGAAGAGAGGGATTCGCAAATGAATGAGCTCCCTTTGAGCTCTCGTTGCGAATTAGTTTATTACTGGGTCCGGGGTTTTATTTTCTCAAATAAAATATCGAGAAATCCAAATATCTACCTTTCGGGACCAAATATTCTGAAATTTCTGAAAAGAATTTCTGAGGTATTGGATAATTAATTAATTAATTAATTAAAATAAAATTGGATAATGAAAATAAAAGTAGAAAAGTAGTATATGAATCAATTTATTGGATAATGAAAATAAAAGTAGAAAAGTAGTATATGAATCAATTTCTATCCAAATAAAATCCTTTATTTGATTTGGATAGAATAACAAAGTAGTATATGAATCAATCCAAATTTTTTTGTGTACTAGATTCAAATAACTGGCATAATTCTGATTTTTTGATTTTTCCTGATCGGAAAAATCATCCATGAAAAAGAAAAAAGATAGAAAAATTTTGTTATTTATGGTCAAAAATTCATTCACTCCTATTATTGCACAAGAAGAAAACAAGGGTTCTGTTGAATTTCAAGTATTCAGTTTCACCAATAAGATACAGAGGCTTACTTCCCATTTAGAATTGCACAAAAAAGATTTTTTATCGGAAAGGGGTCTACGAAAAATTCTGGGAAAACGTCAACGGTTGCTGACTTATTTGTCAAAGAAAAATCGAGTACGTTATAATCAATTAATTGATCAGTTGAATATTCGAGAGCCACAAACTCGTTAATTTCATCGTTTGAATTTTTTTGATTTTAGTAGTATTCGATTTTTCATTTTGATGAGCCTCACTTTGAGGAATTCATGGAATAATGAATTCAGGAAGAAAAGATATGACTGTACCGGTTACAAGAAAAGATCTTATGATAGTCAATATGGGTCCTCACCACCCATCAATGCATGGTGTTCTTCGACTGATCCTTACTCTCGATGGTGAAGATGTTATTGATTGTGAACCCATATTGGGCTATTTACACAGAGGAATGGAAAAAATAGCGGAAAACCGAACAATTATACAATATCTACCTTATGTCACACGGTGGGATTATTTAGCTACTATGTTCACAGAGGCAATAACGGTAAATGCACCAGAAAAATTGGAAAATGTTCAAGTACCTCAAAGAGCTAGCTATATCCGAGTTATTATGCTGGAATTGAGCCGTATAGCTTCTCATTTGTTATGGCTTGGACCTTTTATGGCAGATATCGGTGCACAGACTCCTTTCTTCTATATTTTCAGAGAGAGAGAATTGATATACAATCTATTCGAAGCCGCCACAGGTATGCGAATGATGCATAATTATTTTCGCATCGGGGGGGTAGCTGCTGATCTACCTTATGGATGGATAGAGAAATGTTTCGATTTCTGCGATTATTTCTTAACAGGAGTTGTTGAATATCAAAAACTGATTACACGGAATCCCATTTTTTTGGAACGAGTGGAAGGAGTGGGCATTATTGGTGGAGAAGAAGCAGTAAATTGGGGTTTATCCGGGCCAATGTTACGAGCTTCTGGAATCCAATGGGATCTTCGTAAAGTTGATAATTATGAGTGTTACAATGAATTTGATTGGGAAATCCAATGGCAAAAAGAAGGAGATTCATTAGCTCGTTATTTAGTACGAATCGGTGAAATGAGAGAATCCATAAAAATGATTCAACAGGCTCTAGAGGGAATTCCTGGAGGACCCTATGAGAGTTTAGAAGTCCGACGCTTTGATAGAGCAAAGAATTCCGAATGGAATGATTTTGCATATAGATTTATAAGTAAAAAACCTTCACCCAATTTTGAATTGTCGAAACAAGAACTTTATGTGAGAGTGGAAGCCCCAAAAGGGGAATTAGGGATTTATTTGATAGGAGATAATAGTGTTTTCCCCTGGAGATGGAAAATTCGTCCACCCGCTTTTATCAATTTGCAAATTCTTCCTCAGCTAGTTAAAACAATGAAATTGGCTGATATCATGACGATATTAGGTAGTATAGATATCATTATGGGAGAAGTTGATCGTTGAAATGATAATTGATACGACAGAAGTACAAACTATCAATTCTTTCTCTACATTGGGATTTTTCAAAGAAGTCTATGGACTGATATGGATTGTACCTATTTTGACCCTGATATTGGGAATCACAATAGGGGTACTAGTAATTGTTTGGTTAGAAAGAGAAATATCTGCAGCGATTCAACAGCGTATTGGGCCTGAATATGCTGGTCCGTTGGGAATTCTTCAAGCTATAGCAGATGGGGCTAAATTACTTTTGAAAGAAGACCTCCTCCCATCTCGAGGAGATATTCGTCTGTTTAGTGTCGGACCGTCTATAGCAGTCATATCAGTTCTACTAAGCTATTTAGTAATTCCTTTTGAGTATCGTCTTGTTTTAGCTGATCTCGGTATAGGTGTTTTTTTATGGATCGCCATTTCAAGTATTGCTCCTATTGGTCTTCTTATGTCAGGATATGGATCGAATAATAAATATTCCTTTTCAGGTGGTCTACGAGCTGCTGCTCAATCTATTAGTTATGAAATACCATTAACTCTATGTGTATTATCAATATCTCTACGTGTGATTCGTTGGAATATGAACTTTTACCTCTTTTTCTTCTAGAAATCAAAGAACAAAAAGAGGTTCAATGTATTGAATAGATATTCTCATTTTTTTATTCAGCATTCGGGTTTATGAGTTAAACCAGATAGTTATATGAGTGAAACAAAACAGCTTATCAATTTGTAGTAAGAAGAAAAAATCTCATTCCCTATGTACAAGAATCAAGTTGAAGTAAACATAAGCAGCGTAAACTGTTTACCCCAAGATTCCGATTTTTGGATTAGTTATCATATCTTGAAGCGGGTGCAAACAAAAGATCAACTGTATGGAGTTTCTACTACTTTCTTTTATTTATTACTATACCGGCGATCAATCAAAAGTCAGTGCACAGTTAGGAACACCAAGGTACACAAAAGATTAGTAATCGAGATAATGTAAGGTATCAAAAAAGAGGTTTTTCCACATCAAACGAATCATAATAAGGACTTGAAATTAGTAGAAATTATCAAGTAGTACTTCCCTACGATTCCGATCTAGAGTATGCTCCTATTCACTGATTAAAGAAATGACTATCAAGAACGAATTAATCCTTTATTTTTTTTTTGAAGTACCCTCCCCTGAGATAGAAGAAGAGGAAAAAAGAAATGGAATGCCATATATGGGATGAATAATAAAAAAAAATCTTTCTATATTCTTTCTTCCATGTTCATACATATACAATTCTTATCATGATTCATGAACTAATGCCTAATTCTTTCTATTTATTGATAGAACGAGTATTTTATTGAAAAATTCAGTTATTACCGAACAAAGAGAGATTCTCATTATAAAGGATAAGATCCATTCGGAAGCAACTTTTTGATTATTCTAGCAGACAGAATTCCATTGGTCTAATTTGGGACTATCTTTATTCTGTCTACCCCCAAAGAAAGATGCCGATAATACCGAACTAGTCCTTACATTTTTTGTGGCCATAGAGGAGCCGTATGAAGCTGAAGTTTCATGTACGGTTTTGAAATAGCGATGAAAACAGTCATGTTATTTTCGACTATGATTATCTAACAGTTCAAGTACAGTTGATATAGTTGAAGCACAGTCCAAATATGGTTTTTGGGGGTGGAATCTGTGGCGTCAGCCTATAGGCTTTCTAGTTTTTCTAATTTCTTCTCTAGCCGAATGTGAGAGATTGCCCTTTGATTTACCAGAAGCAGAGGAAGAATTAGTAGCAGGTTATCAAACCGAATATTCGGGTATCAAATATGCTCTCTTTTATCTTGCTTCTTACCTAAATCTATTAGTTTCTTCATTATTTGTCACAATTCTTTACTTAGGTGGGTGGAATTTCTCTATTCCGTACATATCCATTCCTGAACTTTTTAGAATAAAGAAAATGGCTGGAATTTTTGGAATGACAATTGGTATCTTTATTACATTAGCTAAGGCTTATTTGTTTCTCTTCATTTCTATCACAACAAGATGGACTTTACCTAGGATGAGAATAGACCAATTATTAAATCTTGGATGGAAATTTCTTTTACCTATTTCTCTAGGTAATCTGTTATTAACAACTTCTTCTCAACTTGTCTCATTATAAATAACAGAATACGATAACAAGATTCTCGATTCATAATCTCTCTCAAACAAGAGAAAGAAACTTCCATTTTCTCATTGATATTTACAATATGTTCCCTATGGTAACTGGGTTCATGAATTATGGTCAACAAACAATACGAGCTGCAAGGTACATTGGTCAAAGTTTCATAATTACCTTATCCCACACAAATCGTTTACCTGTCACTATTCAATATCCTTATGAAAAATCGATCATGTCAGAGCGTTTCCGGGGTCGAATCCACTTTGAATTTGATAAGTGTATTGCTTGTGAAGTATGTGTTCGTGTATGCCCGATAGATCTACCCCTTGTTGATTGGAGATTGGAAAGAGATATTAAAAAGAAACAATTGCTTAATTATAGTATTGATTTCGGGGTTTGTATATTTTGTGGTAATTGTGTCGAGTATTGTCCAACAAACTGTTTATCAATGACTGAAGAATATGAACTTTCTACTTATGATCGTCATGAATTGAATTTTAATCAAATTGCTTTGGGTCGGTTACCAATCTCAATAATTGGAGATTACACAATTCAAACTCTTATGAATTCGACTCAAATCCAAATAGATAATGAGAATTCCTTTGATTCAAGAACGATTACTAATTACTAAGATTTTTTTTGGTTAGTCAGTAACTACAAAGAAAACTCATAACTATTGATTGTCGAAAATCACTCTTTGATTGAAACTTAGAATCTATTTTTCGTGATGGGATGATTTCGAAATATACAATTTGAACCACTATTCAAACTAGTCTTTTTTGGGATAAAAATTCTATTTACATTAATCCATATTTCCTTTTCATTCTATGACAAATGTATCATAAATTATATTTTATACAAGAAGAAAATAGGGTAACCCCCTTTCCTGGACCTTTTAGTACAGTCATGATATATTTCAATTTCTTTCTTTTTTTTACATAATGGATTTACCTCGACCAATACATGATATTCTTGTGGTATTTCTGGGATCAGTTCTTGTATTAGGGGGTCTGGGGGTAGTATTACTTACCAATCCAATTTATTCTGCCTTTTCGTTGGGATTTGTTCTTATTTCTATATCTTTATTCTATATTTCATTGAACTCCTATTTTGTAGCTGCCGCACAGCTCCTTATTTATGTCGGAGCCATAAATGTATTGATCTTATTTGCTGTAATGTTCATGAATGCTTCAGAATATTCCAAAGATTCCTATCTTTGGACCATTGGAGATGGGGCTACTTCAATGGTTTGTACAACTATTCTTTTTTCACTAATGACTACTATCCCAGATACATCATGGTATGGGATTCTTTGGACTACAAGATCAAACCAAATTATAGAACAGGACCTCATAAATAACGTTCAACAAATTGGGATTCATTTAGCAACAGATTTTTTTCTTCCCTTTGAACTCATTTCTATAATTCTTTTAGTTTCCTTGATAGGTGCAATTACTATGGCTCGACAATAAGAAATACTTAAGAATGATTCTAAATTATAAGATTTAATAAAAATTAAAAAAATCCAAATTTTTTGTCCCTTTTTATCTATTTCTTTATTACCTATTTAATAATTTACTAAATTTATAATTTAAAAATTAGTAAAAAAACGTAGAATTTATTATTTGAGAAATCAAAATATATTTATCTATCCTATTTAAATCAAATATTCTCTCTTTTTACGATTTTGATAATAAAAAAGTATAGAAATTTTTATTCAACTTAAAGTTTTCTTTTTTATTGTCTTATTTTTTGATTTTTTACATTACTCTTGAACTTCAAATATTTAAAATATTATGATAAAGATAAAAGTTGGTGAGTCCTTTTTACAAAAAAGGAAAAAATATCAATTAACAATTCAATTTCTTCTTAATACTTATGGAACTTATATATCAATACGCGTGGATAATACCCTTTCTTTCACTTCCAGTTCCCATAATAATAGGACTGGGACTTCTGCTTATTTCTACAGCTACAAATAATATTCGTCGTATATGGACTTTTCCAAGTATCTTCTTAATAATAATAACTATGATATTTTCCTTAAATCTTTCTATTCAACAAATAAACGGGAGTTTGATTTATCAATACCTATGGTCTTGGACCATTAATAAGGATTTTTCTTTAGAATTCGGATATTTGATTGATCCACTTACTTCAATTATGTTAGTACTAATTACTACTGTTGGAATCACAGTTCTTATTTACAGTGACAATTATATGTCTCATGATCAAGGATATTTGAGATTTTTTGCTTATTTAAATCTTTTCAATGCTTCTATGCTGGGATTAGTTACAAGTTCCAATTTAATACAAATTTATGTTTTTTGGGAAATAGTAGGAATGTTTTCCTATTTACTAATAGGATTTTGGTTTACACGACCGCTCGCTGCAAATGCTTGTCAAAAAGCTTTTGTAACTAATCGTATAGGTGATTTTGGTTTATTATTAGGAATTTTAGGTTTTTATTGGATAATTGGTAGTTTCGAATTTCGAGATTTATTTGAAATAACCACAAGTTTCATCCACAAAAATGGAGTTAATTCTTTATTTACTACTTTATGTACCTTTTTATTATTTGTTGGTGCAATTGCTAAATCGGCACAATTCCCTCTTCACATATGGTTACCTGATGCCATGGAAGGACCTACTCCTATTTCTGCTCTTATACACGCTGCTACCATGGTAGCAGCGGGGATTTTTCTTGTAGCTCGATTGCTTCCTCTTTTTTTAATAACACCTTATATAATGCATATTATTTCTTTAATAGGTTTAATAACTTTATTTTTAGGAGCTACTTTAGCTCTTGCTCAAAAAGATATTAAAAGAAGCTTAGCTTATTCTACAATGTCTCAATTAGGTTATATTATACTAGCTTTAGGTATAGGCTCGTCTCGAGTTGCTTTATTTCATTTGATCACTCATGCTTACTCTAAGGCTTTATTATTTTTAGGATCTGGCTCTATTATTCATTCAATGGAACCTGTTGTTGGATATTCACCTGATAAAAATCAAAATATGGTTCTTATGGGTGGTTTAACTAACTATATTCCAATTACAAGAACTGCCTTTTTATTGGGTACACTCTCTCTTTGCGGTATTCCACCCTTTGCCTGTTTTTGGTCTAAAGATGAAATTCTTAGTAATAGTTGGTTACATTTTCCAATTTTCGGAATAATAGCTTACTTCACAGCAGGATTAACAGCATTTTATATGTTTCGAGTATATTTACTTACTTTTGATGGATATTTGCGTATTCATTTTCAAGGTTATAGTGGTACTAAAACAAATTTGTTTTATTCAATATCTCTATGGGGTAAAAGCACATCCAAGAGATCAAATACCAATAATTTGTCCCTATCAACAATAAATAAAAAAATCTCCTTTTTCTCAAAAGAAAAAAAGAATAATGCAAGAAATAAGATATACTGCTTTAATATTTTTTTTGCAAATAAATATACTTCTAAATATCCTCATGAATCAGATAATACTATGTTAATTCCTCTTCTCCTATTAATTTTTTTTACTGTCTTCGTTGGTTCAATAGGAATTCGCTTTGATGGAAGAGGACTACATCTTGATTTATTATCAAGATGGTTAACTTTATCAAAAAATCCTTTTATCGAAAGTTCAAATCCAAGTCTATTTTTATATGAATTTTTTCAAAATGCAATTCTTTCAGTAAGTATAGCAATGTTTGGATTATCTATAGCATTCATTTTTTATGGATCTATAAATTCCTTTTTTCCGAATTTATTTCTTATTAATTTATTTTTAAAAAGAGGTGTTAAAAGAAATTTCTTAGACCAAATACAAAATGCAATATACAATTGGTCATATAATCGCGGTTATATAGATATTCTTTTTACAATTGTTTTTACATTGGGTATAAGAAGATTAAGTAAATTCACTGAATTTTTTGATAGACATATAATTGATGGGATTCTAAATGGAATTGGTGTTACAAGTTTTTTTATAGGAGAAGGAATTAGATTTATAGGAAATGGTAGAGTCTCATCTTATTTATTCTTTTATTTATTTTTTGTATCATTGTTTTTATTGGTTTTCCTTTTTTTTTAACTCATATACACATATTAACACATACTCAAAAATTTTATAATTTATAATATATAATTTCATTATATATAAATGAAACACATATTGAAAATACATATTGAAAACATATATAAAAATATATATTATGAGTATATAAGGAAAGCTTCCCTGTATTTCAATACGTAACTAAATATTTTATAATTCTATTAAATTAATGTAGTATAGTTATATACTACATAACTAAAACTTTCTAAAGAATTTAGAAATCTTTTTTTTATTACATAAAGAATTTGATATTCAGTTAGAGATTGAATTAGACGATAATACAATATAAGATCAAATGATTAAGTTACTTAAAAAAAAAAAGAAGGAAAATTGCTATTTTCCTTATACTATAAAAAAAATAAGGAAAATCAATGGAAATCGGGTCATCATTAAAACAACGAACGATTATTCTCCCGTTACATTAATTAACGTATTTTTTAATTACAAAATAAAATACATTTAGGACAAGTATTAATATAGATCAAGTATTTATATAGGTAATAATAATATTATAGGTAATGATAATTACCTTTTTATTTTGTAAGGTTTTCTGGTATTTTTTTTTAGGATAAAAAAATTCTTTTTTTGGGATACTAAAGAATTTTTCGGTATCCCAAACATAAATATTTAAATTGGTGAATTGAAAAAAAAAATGAACTTTTTTTTCAATCCAAAATGGTTAGTTTAGAAGAAAAAAATCAATGAATTTTATATCTTTTTTCATTAGAGCATATAAAATTTTTTGAAAAATATCTATTTTTTAATATCTATTTTTTAATATAATTAAATAAAAAATTAAAATATATATAATTCAACTATATAGAAATCTGAATGAACCATAACTATGTAAACCTATTCCTAAAAGATTTATACCAAAGTAACATATCCAAATAATAAGAAATCCAATAGAAGCTATAAACGCAGAATTTTTACCTTTCCAATTTCGATGCATTCTAGTATGCAAATAAATTGCAAATATTGTCCAAGTTATAAATGCCCAAATTTCTTTGGGATCCCAATTCCAATAGGATCCCCAAGCTTCATTAGCCCATACTGCCCCACAAAGAATGCCCAAAGTTAAAACGATAAATCCAAAAGCAATTACACGATAACTCCAATAATCCAAACGCTCAAAAAATTCATATTTATAATAATTTGCAGATAAAGAAAAGGAGTTCTTTTTCAAAAGATTTATCTTTTCTTTCCAATAGTGAATTTGTTCATTTGGAACAGAAGGACTTAATTTCTCAATTACAAAAGAATCAATTTTTTTTTGACACGTTTTACATGTAAGAATTAAAAGAGCAACTGACAATAAAGATCCACATAAGAGAGCTGCATAACTCAACAGCATCATACTCACATGCATTATTAGCCACTGAGATTGCAGTGCAGGTACTAATATTGTGGATTTATGCATTTCTGATGAGAGACAGACACCTGATGTCGCAAAAGCTTGAGTAAAAACGGTACTTGGTGTAATTATTGAGTTCAACTCATAATTATGGTTCCGAGTCTTCGGAACTATATGAATAAGACAGAAACTACATGAAAGGAAGAATAAAGACTCATATAAATTACTTAATGGAAAGTGTCCTGAATAAATCCAACGAAAAATTAAAAATCCGATTGTAGAGAAAAAAGCAATAATTATCCCTTTCTTTAAGGAATTACGTAATTCAAAAATTTCATCAAATAATAAGGTAATCAAGTTAATTATAATGACAATTGAAATAATTGAAAAAGAGATATGGTTTAATATAGATTCTACAGTTATAAATATCATAAAAAAATTTTCCTTACAGAATTTTTAAATTTTAAATATATATTTTAACATTTTTATAGCCATGCCGCCACTCGGACTCGAACCGAGATACGCTGAGTACTGCTTCCTAAGAGCAGCGTGTCTACCAATTTCACCATGACGGCTTATTTTAAATAATAAGCCAATTCAAGATAAATCGTCAAGATTTTTAAATTTTATTTATATTTAAAACAAGAAACTTTGGAATTTATAAAGAAAAAAGATTTTTTTTTCATAATATTTTTCCTCAATGACAAAATCTTGTTTTTTTTTATGAAACTTACCATTTTTTATTTTTTTCTCATTCATCTCATTTTTAGTATCAAGAATGATAAGAAGAAAAATCTTTAATTTTTTTTCTTCTTATCACAAATAAAAGAAGAAGAATTTAGTTTTTTTACTAATAAAAAATTATAATTATTATTATTATATTAGAAAAAAAATGCAAAGTTTTTATCATTACTATTTTTGATAATGATTTACGAGTCTATTTAATATACTACATACATACTTTTTATATGTATAAAAATTTTTATAAATATATATATATATTTATTACTTAAACAGTATATAAATAGGAATATATATATATATATATATATATAACTCAAATTGAGTTTAAATTCTATTTGACTTTTTAGACTTTTCAGAAAAAAATTTTATTCTAGTGTGAAAAGTTAATTAATAAGTTAAAAGTTACTTAATTAAGTAACTGATACTCTAAAATTTTTATTTTAGAACTACAAATTCTATAGAATTTGTAGTTCTAATTATTATTATTAAAATCTAATCTTCATTAAAATTTTACTAACTCAATAAAAAAAAAGTAATTCAAAAAAAAAAATAAGAATTTAAATTTATATCTTATGAATTGCTTATTTCAAAGCTAATTTTTAAATAGCATTTTAAAACATTTTAATTTATATCTATGATAGGAATATTTTTTTGTAGAAATACACAAAAACCAAAAGCTCTTTTATTTGGTTTTTTTTTTACAAAACTATTGGAATTTCCAATAGAAAGTGATTTTATTAAAGATGACACTTTTACTAGAGTAAAATATCCTTTTTTTCTCCAAATATTTCTACGAATACGTTTTTTTGACATAGAAGTGCGTTTTTTTGGAACAGCCATTAAAAAAAAGAAATTTTTTTTTATGTGAAAGACATTAAAAAAAAAAAAGAATTATTTATCCTATTTTTTAAGTTTAATAAGATACCAAAAAAGATTATCATTATGACACTTGACTTATTTTATAAGAGATCTTCCATTCTTGAAAATTCAAGAATAGTAACTAAGAAGCGGAAGGATTTGAATCCTTCCTTATTTAAATTTTTAAATGAAAAATGTCTCAAGTAACTGATTCAATTTAGTAACTGAACCAATGTTTCGTTGAAAAAAAATAAAACATTGGTGGGGAGACGGGATTTGAACTCGTGATTTTGAGATTATGAGCCTCATGAGCTACCAGACTGTTCTACTTCTTCACATACAATGATCATCCTCTCAAAAAAAGAATCACTCTTGCATCTAATCTATTAGATTAAAATAGATATCCATATAAATACATATCCATCCATATATATAAAAGTCAAAAGAATTCTTGAAAAAAAAGAGGATTTATAAAAGATTTAAAAAAAATAACTTTTAAATCTATTAGAAGACAGAAATATATAGAAGACAGAAATATAAAATAGTCAAATGAATTCTATTCTTAAAAAAAATCATAACTCTAGGATTTTTTATATTAAAATAATAATATCAAAATCAAATGAATTCTTAAAAAAAAAGGAGGATTTTATCAAAATTAGCAAAAAATTCAAAAGGATTAATATAGTATAGAAAAAATAAAAAAAAAAAAAAAATTTTCTCTAACGTTCTACATTTCGATATTTCGATTATTGAATTTTCAAAAAACTCTTTTTTATATTATATTTAAAATAAAAAATATTATATTTATATTTAATATAAAAAACCAAAATTAGTTTAAAAATAAAGATCTTAGTTTCAATTTATCAATTGAAAATAAAAGAAAAATAGTCATGACTATAATATATAGCTATAAGAAAAAGGATCAAAAATATTCTTTAAGTATTTCTTTTTTGAAAACCAAAAATTTTCAATTATAGATATAGAGAATCTATAGAAAAAGAAAAGAAAAAAAGCCCACTATCGGAGTTGAACCGATGACCATCGCATTACAAATGCGATGCTCTAACCTCTGAGCTAAGTGGGCTTACATAAGAAAAGAACTGTCGAAATTCAAAAAATCTTAGATCTGAATTCAGATATTAAAAAAAAAGATTGTTTTTCCAATTTAATGAAAACTTGTTTTTGAGTTTTTGATATTTTTCTTTTTAAAAATATCAACATATATCTATCTGATTAAAATTTCATTATGAAATAAAATGAAAAAATTTTTTACCTAATTTATTTAATTATTAAAATTTCATTTTAATTTTAATATAGTATAGATAGAGGCGTTTTTTTTATTTTCTATAGATAAAACATTATCCATTATAATATTGAGATAAAATAGTTTGCACTCTCTCAATCGATAATGAAAAAACAAAATCAGGATAAATACCAATTCCTATGATTGGTAAAAAAAGACAGATTGAAAGAAAGAGTTCTCGTGATCCAGAATCCGAATCAAAAAAATTCGAGTTTGAAACATGAAATAACTTGTAACCGTAGAACATCTGACGCAATATAGATAACAAATAAATAGGAGTTAATACTATTCCAACAGTGATTACGAAAGTAATTATAATTTTTGGTATTAAAAGATATTTATTACTAGTAATAAGTCCTAGAAATATTACAAATTCTGCAACAAAACCACTCAGTCCTGGTAATGCAAGAGAAGCCATAGAAAAACTGCTGAACAAAGCAAACATTTTAGGCATTAAGATGGAAAGCGCTCCCATTTCTTCAAGATACACAAAACGAATTCTATCACAACTCGTCCCTACTAAGAAAAAAAAGGCAGCACCAATAAATCCATGAGAAAGCATTTGTAAAATAGCTCCATTTAGTCCCATGTCGGTTATAGAACTAATTCCTATAGCTATAAAACCCATGTGAGATATAGAAGAATATGCTATTCTTTTTTTTAAATTACGTTGACCAAAGGAAGTTGAAGCTCCATAAATAATTTGGATTGTTCCTATTATTATCAACCAAGGAGAAAATATAGAATGAGCATGAGGTAATAATTCCATATTAATTCGAATTAATCCATATGCTCCCATTTTTAATAAAATTCCAGCTAAAAGCATACATGTACTATAATGTGCTTCTCCGTGAGTATCTGGTAACCATGTATGCAGCGGTATAATTGGTAATTTGATAGCATATGCAATAAGAAACCCGATATAAAATGTTATTTCTAACATAACAGGATATGATTTATTAATTAATCTTTCAAAATCTAGTACTGGTTTGTTAGAAGCATACAAACCCATACCAAGAACTCCGATTAATAAAAAGATAGATCCTCCTGCTGTATATAAAATGAATTTAGTAGCCGAGTAAAGACGTTTCTTACCTCCCCACATGGATAAAAGTAAGTAAACGGGAATTAATTCTAGTTCCCACATGATAAAGAAAAGTAAAAGGTTTTGAGAAAAAAATAATCCCATTTGACCACTATACATTGCTAACAATAGAAAATAAAACAATTGACAATTTCGAGTAATTGGCCAAGCTGCTAAACTCGCTAAAGTAGTAATAAAGCCTGTCAGTAAAATAGGTTCTATGGAGAGCCCATCGACTCCCAATCTCCAGTGGAAATCAAAAACATCTATCCATTTCAAATTTTCCTTAAGTTGAATTAATTTAACATCAAATTGGAAATAATAACAAAATACATAAGCTGTTAGAATAAGCTCTAACAAACATATATATAGAGTAAACCATCGATATATCTTGTTTCCTTTATGAGGAAAAAAGAAAATAAAAGAACCTGCGAATATGGGAAAAACAACAAGTATTGTTAACCAAGGAAAATAATTCATGAATGATAAGAACGAGATATGTTTTGACCAGAGAAACCCGTACTCGATATTATAGCTTTGATCGAGTACGGATTTTTTCGGTAAATAGGAATCAAAAGATTCAGATGGAACTTTTTTTAACCTATCAATAAGCTAGAGCCATGCTACGAGTTGTTTCAGACCCTAGATAAACACGGACACTTAAAAAATCTGTCGGGCAGGCAGATTCACATCTTTTACAACCTACACAATCTTCTGTTCTTGGTGCGGAAGCAATTTGCTTGGCTTTACATCCATTCCAAGATATCATTTCCAATACATCTGTAGGACAAGCTCGTACACATTGAGTACACCCTATACAGGTATCATAAATTTTTACTGAATGTGACATTGAATTTTTAAACTTTAATTTTGGAAATTAAAAATTTTCGATCTGGTCAAAAATAAAGGAATCAATGATATTATAGACACCAGATGAAGCAGTGGCTTATTAAAAATTGAACAATAAAATGAAAAAATTATTATCCTATATATTATCGTATTAAAAAAAAAAGTCAAAGGATTAAGAATTTGATCTCAACATACCAGATGAATTATACATACTAATACACACTAAATGCGAATTTTTCATGAATTGGTTTTTCTTTTTTCACTGAGAATATATTGAATTGAAAAAAAATGAATAAAGTATTGAAATTAGGCTTTTTTTTTTTTAATGGTTTATCTCTGTAATAATAAGAATTAATTATTTAAAAAATTTGATTGATTGATACTAGTTGATTTTCTGTTACGATAAATAGATGAAACAATTGCTAATCCGATAGCTGCTTCGGCAGCTGCAATAGCTATAACAAAAATGGATAAAATGTCGCCTTTTAATTGTCGATTATCGATCATATTAGAAAAAATTATGAGATTTATATTAACAGAATTTAATATAAGTTCAATACACATAAGTGCTTTGACCATGTTTCGACTTGTAATTAATCCGTAGAGACCAATAGAAAATAAATAAACACTCAAAAAAAGTGTGTGTTCAAACATCATTGATTGACTCCTTTATTTTATTTTTAAATTTTTCTAAAAAAGAATATATAATATATTATATATGTGATGTAAATATTTTTTTAAATTTTTTAATATAATTAAAAATTATTCTTATACTACTATTTATATTTATTTTGGTTTACTATTTTTTTTTACTTTTTATTTTTCTTAAAACTTTTTTTTTCTTTTTGACAAAAAATTTGGATTTTTTTAATTTTTATTAAATCTTATAATTTAGAATCATTCTTAAGTATTTCTTATTGTCGAGCCATAGTAATTGCACCTATCAAGGAAACTAAAAGAATTATAGAAATGAGTTCAAAGGGAAGAAAAAAATCTGTTGCTAAATGAATCCCAATTTGTTGAACGTTATTTATGAGGTCCTGTTCTATAATTTGGTTTGATCTTGTAGTCCAAAGAATCCCATACCATGATGTATCTGGGATAGTAGTCATTAGTGAAAAAAGAATAGTTGTACAAACCATTGAAGTAGCCCCATCTCCAATGGTCCAAAGATAGGAATCTTTGGAATATTCTGAAGCATTCATGAACATTACAGCAAATAAGATCAATACATTTATGGCTCCGACATAAATAAGGAGCTGTGCGGCAGCTACAAAATAGGAGTTCAATGAAATATAGAATAAAGATATAGAAATAAGAACAAATCCCAACGAAAAGGCAGAATAAATTGGATTGGTAAGTAATACTACCCCCAGACCCCCTAATACAAGAACTGATCCCAGAAATACCACAAGAATATCATGTATTGGTCGAGGTAAATCCATTATGTAAAAAAAAGAAAGAAATTGAAATATATCATGACTGTACTAAAAGGTCCAGGAAAGGGGGTTACCCTATTTTCTTCTTGTATAAAATATAATTTATGATACATTTGTCATAGAATGAAAAGGAAATATGGATTAATGTAAATAGAATTTTTATCCCAAAAAAGACTAGTTTGAATAGTGGTTCAAATTGTATATTTCGAAATCATCCCATCACGAAAAATAGATTCTAAGTTTCAATCAAAGAGTGATTTTCGACAATCAATAGTTATGAGTTTTCTTTGTAGTTACTGACTAACCAAAAAAAATCTTAGTAATTAGTAATCGTTCTTGAATCAAAGGAATTCTCATTATCTATTTGGATTTGAGTCGAATTCATAAGAGTTTGAATTGTGTAATCTCCAATTATTGAGATTGGTAACCGACCCAAAGCAATTTGATTAAAATTCAATTCATGACGATCATAAGTAGAAAGTTCATATTCTTCAGTCATTGATAAACAGTTTGTTGGACAATACTCGACACAATTACCACAAAATATACAAACCCCGAAATCAATACTATAATTAAGCAATTGTTTCTTTTTAATATCTCTTTCCAATCTCCAATCAACAAGGGGTAGATCTATCGGGCATACACGAACACATACTTCACAAGCAATACACTTATCAAATTCAAAGTGGATTCGACCCCGGAAACGCTCTGACATGATCGATTTTTCATAAGGATATTGAATAGTGACAGGTAAACGATTTGTGTGGGATAAGGTAATTATGAAACTTTGACCAATGTACCTTGCAGCTCGTATTGTTTGTTGACCATAATTCATGAACCCAGTTACCATAGGGAACATATTGTAAATATCAATGAGAAAATGGAAGTTTCTTTCTCTTGTTTGAGAGAGATTATGAATCGAGAATCTTGTTATCGTATTCTGTTATTTATAATGAGACAAGTTGAGAAGAAGTTGTTAATAACAGATTACCTAGAGAAATAGGTAAAAGAAATTTCCATCCAAGATTTAATAATTGGTCTATTCTCATCCTAGGTAAAGTCCATCTTGTTGTGATAGAAATGAAGAGAAACAAATAAGCCTTAGCTAATGTAATAAAGATACCAATTGTCATTCCAAAAATTCCAGCCATTTTCTTTATTCTAAAAAGTTCAGGAATGGATATGTACGGAATAGAGAAATTCCACCCACCTAAGTAAAGAATTGTGACAAATAATGAAGAAACTAATAGATTTAGGTAAGAAGCAAGATAAAAGAGAGCATATTTGATACCCGAATATTCGGTTTGATAACCTGCTACTAATTCTTCCTCTGCTTCTGGTAAATCAAAGGGCAATCTCTCACATTCGGCTAGAGAAGAAATTAGAAAAACTAGAAAGCCTATAGGCTGACGCCACAGATTCCACCCCCAAAAACCATATTTGGACTGTGCTTCAACTATATCAACTGTACTTGAACTGTTAGATAATCATAGTCGAAAATAACATGACTGTTTTCATCGCTATTTCAAAACCGTACATGAAACTTCAGCTTCATACGGCTCCTCTATGGCCACAAAAAATGTAAGGACTAGTTCGGTATTATCGGCATCTTTCTTTGGGGGTAGACAGAATAAAGATAGTCCCAAATTAGACCAATGGAATTCTGTCTGCTAGAATAATCAAAAAGTTGCTTCCGAATGGATCTTATCCTTTATAATGAGAATCTCTCTTTGTTCGGTAATAACTGAATTTTTCAATAAAATACTCGTTCTATCAATAAATAGAAAGAATTAGGCATTAGTTCATGAATCATGATAAGAATTGTATATGTATGAACATGGAAGAAAGAATATAGAAAGATTTTTTTTTATTATTCATCCCATATATGGCATTCCATTTCTTTTTTCCTCTTCTTCTATCTCAGGGGAGGGTACTTCAAAAAAAAAATAAAGGATTAATTCGTTCTTGATAGTCATTTCTTTAATCAGTGAATAGGAGCATACTCTAGATCGGAATCGTAGGGAAGTACTACTTGATAATTTCTACTAATTTCAAGTCCTTATTATGATTCGTTTGATGTGGAAAAACCTCTTTTTTGATACCTTACATTATCTCGATTACTAATCTTTTGTGTACCTTGGTGTTCCTAACTGTGCACTGACTTTTGATTGATCGCCGGTATAGTAATAAATAAAAGAAAGTAGTAGAAACTCCATACAGTTGATCTTTTGTTTGCACCCGCTTCAAGATATGATAACTAATCCAAAAATCGGAATCTTGGGGTAAACAGTTTACGCTGCTTATGTTTACTTCAACTTGATTCTTGTACATAGGGAATGAGATTTTTTCTTCTTACTACAAATTGATAAGCTGTTTTGTTTCACTCATATAACTATCTGGTTTAACTCATAAACCCGAATGCTGAATAAAAAAATGAGAATATCTATTCAATACATTGAACCTCTTTTTGTTCTTTGATTTCTAGAAGAAAAAGAGGTAAAAGTTCATATTCCAACGAATCACACGTAGAGATATTGATAATACACATAGAGTTAATGGTATTTCATAACTAATAGATTGAGCAGCAGCTCGTAGACCACCTGAAAAGGAATATTTATTATTCGATCCATATCCTGACATAAGAAGACCAATAGGAGCAATACTTGAAATGGCGATCCATAAAAAAACACCTATACCGAGATCAGCTAAAACAAGACGATACTCAAAAGGAATTACTAAATAGCTTAGTAGAACTGATATGACTGCTATAGACGGTCCGACACTAAACAGACGAATATCTCCTCGAGATGGGAGGAGGTCTTCTTTCAAAAGTAATTTAGCCCCATCTGCTATAGCTTGAAGAATTCCCAACGGACCAGCATATTCAGGCCCAATACGCTGTTGAATCGCTGCAGATATTTCTCTTTCTAACCAAACAATTACTAGTACCCCTATTGTGATTCCCAATATCAGGGTCAAAATAGGTACAATCCATATCAGTCCATAGACTTCTTTGAAAAATCCCAATGTAGAGAAAGAATTGATAGTTTGTACTTCTGTCGTATCAATTATCATTTCAACGATCAACTTCTCCCATAATGATATCTATACTACCTAATATCGTCATGATATCAGCCAATTTCATTGTTTTAACTAGCTGAGGAAGAATTTGCAAATTGATAAAAGCGGGTGGACGAATTTTCCATCTCCAGGGGAAAACACTATTATCTCCTATCAAATAAATCCCTAATTCCCCTTTTGGGGCTTCCACTCTCACATAAAGTTCTTGTTTCGACAATTCAAAATTGGGTGAAGGTTTTTTACTTATAAATCTATATGCAAAATCATTCCATTCGGAATTCTTTGCTCTATCAAAGCGTCGGACTTCTAAACTCTCATAGGGTCCTCCAGGAATTCCCTCTAGAGCCTGTTGAATCATTTTTATGGATTCTCTCATTTCACCGATTCGTACTAAATAACGAGCTAATGAATCTCCTTCTTTTTGCCATTGGATTTCCCAATCAAATTCATTGTAACACTCATAATTATCAACTTTACGAAGATCCCATTGGATTCCAGAAGCTCGTAACATTGGCCCGGATAAACCCCAATTTACTGCTTCTTCTCCACCAATAATGCCCACTCCTTCCACTCGTTCCAAAAAAATGGGATTCCGTGTAATCAGTTTTTGATATTCAACAACTCCTGTTAAGAAATAATCGCAGAAATCGAAACATTTCTCTATCCATCCATAAGGTAGATCAGCAGCTACCCCCCCGATGCGAAAATAATTATGCATCATTCGCATACCTGTGGCGGCTTCGAATAGATTGTATATCAATTCTCTCTCTCTGAAAATATAGAAGAAAGGAGTCTGTGCACCGATATCTGCCATAAAAGGTCCAAGCCATAACAAATGAGAAGCTATACGGCTCAATTCCAGCATAATAACTCGGATATAGCTAGCTCTTTGAGGTACTTGAACATTTTCCAATTTTTCTGGTGCATTTACCGTTATTGCCTCTGTGAACATAGTAGCTAAATAATCCCACCGTGTGACATAAGGTAGATATTGTATAATTGTTCGGTTTTCCGCTATTTTTTCCATTCCTCTGTGTAAATAGCCCAATATGGGTTCACAATCAATAACATCTTCACCATCGAGAGTAAGGATCAGTCGAAGAACACCATGCATTGATGGGTGGTGAGGACCCATATTGACTATCATAAGATCTTTTCTTGTAACCGGTACAGTCATATCTTTTCTTCCTGAATTCATTATTCCATGAATTCCTCAAAGTGAGGCTCATCAAAATGAAAAATCGAATACTACTAAAATCAAAAAAATTCAAACGATGAAATTAACGAGTTTGTGGCTCTCGAATATTCAACTGATCAATTAATTGATTATAACGTACTCGATTTTTCTTTGACAAATAAGTCAGCAACCGTTGACGTTTTCCCAGAATTTTTCGTAGACCCCTTTCCGATAAAAAATCTTTTTTGTGCAATTCTAAATGGGAAGTAAGCCTCTGTATCTTATTGGTGAAACTGAATACTTGAAATTCAACAGAACCCTTGTTTTCTTCTTGTGCAATAATAGGAGTGAATGAATTTTTGACCATAAATAACAAAATTTTTCTATCTTTTTTCTTTTTCATGGATGATTTTTCCGATCAGGAAAAATCAAAAAATCAGAATTATGCCAGTTATTTGAATCTAGTACACAAAAAAATTTGGATTGATTCATATACTACTTTGTTATTCTATCCAAATCAAATAAAGGATTTTATTTGGATAGAAATTGATTCATATACTACTTTTCTACTTTTATTTTCATTATCCAATAAATTGATTCATATACTACTTTTCTACTTTTATTTTCATTATCCAATTTTATTTTAATTAATTAATTAATTAATTATCCAATACCTCAGAAATTCTTTTCAGAAATTTCAGAATATTTGGTCCCGAAAGGTAGATATTTGGATTTCTCGATATTTTATTTGAGAAAATAAAACCCCGGACCCAGTAATAAACTAATTCGCAACGAGAGCTCAAAGGGAGCTCATTCATTTGCGAATCCCTCTCTTCCCACTCGGATTCCGAAAATGGGAATGAATACCATGGGTCCAACTCCTCTGATGGATAAGGATCATCGATTGATCATTTGAAGGAAGTATCTCACTTTTTTTTTATACGTCGTAGTAAAGCCAGAACATAATATCCAGATATAGTTTTCAATAGTAGTATGATTTTTTTCAAAAGAATTAAAAGAACTCTGATTTTTACACGACAACTAGTGCATTCTGTAAAAGTTCTGACTCTTACATCTTTATTGTAAGCCATGAACCTCCTTTATATCTTTTTCTTTAAGTTCTATTCTCTAGAAAAGGTGGAATAGAATAAAGAATCTCTAGAAGAGGTGGAATCCTTTATATCTTTTGATTGGTTTACTTTATATCTTTTGATTGGTTTAACTTAACTTTCTTTCCTATTTTCGGTTTTTGAATCGAAAAAGAAGAAAAAAATCAATAAGAATTCTTAACTAGTTATTACATTTCAAAAGATTTTTTTGAAATTCTTTATCTAGTTCATTACATTCACTTTGTATTTTTTGAAGTGTAAGTGAAGTAATAAAACATAGAATAAAAATGAAGGAATACAATTTCTTTCTAACTATCTAGTTTTATTCTAAACCCTCATAACTTACTTATTTCAGTCTCTTCTTTTCGACTATGATTTCGTGTAGCTTACGCTAGACTTAGGTTTTCATTCAGATATCATTTGATTATTTCATTTATACTACTTAAACCATTTCAAAAGATTTTTTTGAAATTATCTACTTAATAGCTAAAAAGCCTTCTTCCTTATTAAGA